TATGTTTACTTTTCTTAACTCTTGTACATAGGAAATGAGATTCAATCTTTTACTGCAAATTTATAAGCCGTTTCTTTCACTCATATAACTATCTGGTTTCCTTCATCAACCCGCTAATAATGAAAAAATAAAATATATATTCAACTCATGACACTTCCTTCCTAGAAAGAAAAGAAGTAGGGGGAAATTTATGTCTTAACGAATCACACGTAGAGATATTGATAACACACATAGAGTTAATGGTATTTCATAACTAATTGATTGAGCAGCAGCTCGTAGACCACCTAAAAAAGAATATTTATTATTTGAGCCATATCCTGACATAAGAAGGCCGACAGGAGCAATACTTGAAATAGCAATCCATAAAAAAACACCGATACTGAGATCGGCTAGAACAAGGTGATAACCAAAAGGAATTACTAAATAACTTAATAAAATTGATATGACTGCTATAGATGGTCCAATACTGAATAAACGAGTATCTCCTCTAGATGGAAGAAGATTCTCTTTGAAAAGTAATTTGGTACCATCTGCTAGAGCTTGGAGAATTCCCAAAGGTCCTGCATATTCAGGACCAATACGTTGTTGTATACCCGCAGATATTTCTCTTTCTAACCAAACAATTACTAGTACACCTATTGTGATTCCTAATACAAGAGTAAAAATAGGGATAAGCATCCATATGATCCCATAGACCTCTTTTAAGGATTCCAATCTAGAAAAAGAATTGATAGCTTGTACTTCTGTTGTATCAATTATCATTTTAACGATCAACTTCTCCCATAATGATATCTATACTACCTAGTATCGTCATAATATCAGCCAATTTCATTCCTTTAACTAACTGAGGAAGAATTTGCAAATTAATAAACCCCGGGGGACGAATTTTATATCGCCAAGGAAAAACACCCTTATCTCCTATCAGAAAAATTCCCAATTCTCCCTTTGGTGCTTCGACTCTCGTATAAAGTTCTTGCTTCGACAATTCAAAAGTCGGAGAAGGTTTTTTACTAATGAATCGATAGTCAAACTCATTCCATACAGTATCTTTTACTCTATCAAAGCGTCGGATTTCTAAATTTTCATAGGGCCCTCCAGGAATTCCTTCTAGGGCCTGTTGAATAATTTTTATGGATTCTGTCATTTCACTGATTCGTACTAAATAACGAGCTAATGAATCCCCCTCTTTTTGCCATTGGACTTCCCAATCAAATTCGTCGTAACACTCATAATGATCAACTTTACGAAGATCCCATTGTATTCCGGAAGCTCGTAGCATTGGTCCCGACAAACCCCAATTTATTGCTTCCTCTCCACCAATAATGCCTACTCCTTCAACTCGTTCTAAAAAAATGGGATTCCGTGTAATAAGCTTTTGATATTCAGCAATTCCTGTTAAAAAATAATCGCAAAAATCCAAACATTTATCTATCCAGCCATGGGGTAAATCAGCAGCGACTCCACCAATACGAAAAAAATTGTGCATCATTCGCATACCGGTGGCAGCTTCGAATAGGTCATATATCAATTCTCTTTCTCGAAAAATATAGAAGAAGGGAGTCTGTGCCCCAATATCTGCCATAAAAGGGCCAAGCCATAACAAATGCGAAGCTATACGACTTAACTCCAACATAATGACTCTGATATAACTGGCCCTTTTAGGGACTTGAATATTGCCTAATTGCTCTGGCCCATTTACAGTTATTGCTTCTGTGAACATAGTAGCTAAATAATCCCAACGTGTTACATAAGGCAAATATTGTATAATTGTTCGATTTTCCGCAATTTTTTCCATACCTCTGTGTAAATAACCCAATATTGGTTCACAGTCAATAACATCTTCACCATCTAGAGTAACAATGAGTCGAAGAACACCATGCATTGATGGGTGGTGAGGTCCCATATTGACTATCATGAGGTCTTTTCTAGCTGGTACAGTCATAGGTTTTTCCTGATTCATTCTTCCATGAATTGCTGAAAGCGAAAAGAAGTTCATCAAACTTTAAGCGAATAATTAAAACTAACTCTTCAAATTAACGAGTTTTTCTCTCTCGAATACCCAACTGCCCTATTAATTCTTTATAACGCGATCTATTTTTTTTTGACAAATAAGCCAGCAAGCGTTGACGTTTTCCCAGAATTTTCCGCAGACCTCTCTGAGATAAATAGTCTTTTTTGTGAAATTCCAAATGTGAAGTAAGTCTCCGTATCTTATTGGTGAAACTTACTACTTGAAATTCAACAGATCCTCTGTTTTCTTTGTTTTCTTCTTGTTCTTGCAAAATAATTGAAATAAATGAATTTTTTACCATAAAAGAATTTCACACTCCCCTTTTTACAGATATTTATTTTATTGATCAGTAATAATAATGTCATAAATTTTAATGTAGTATACACAATAATCAGAATTTCTTTATATATTCCTTATTTTATCAATTAACATTAATCAATAGAAAAATGAAAAAAAAAATATGATTGATAGAATAGAACAACAGAATATATAGGAAACTCAAAATTTTAAATCAGGGATACATATATATCCTTAACATACTCAAACGGCTCCCATTATTGGTATCAAACCAATAGCGATTCATACAAGCTAAATCTTCTAATCGATAATTAGGCCAAAAAAAGAACTTTAATTGAATTAATTCATTTTTTTTTATGTCAAATTTTTTACTTTCATCCAAAAATTGACTCCAGTTTTTTATCTTGTTCTCCTTGCAAAATAATTGATTTTTATGCACAGCATTCTGATTCTTTAAATTCAAATTGAAAGAAATTAGAATTCTCAATTCTCTACGACGTCTAGACGATAAAATTTTTTCAGGAACAAGCAAATCATAATTATTTTTGTTTCTATTTAAAGTTTTTCTTTTATGTCTTGAAATGGATTCATCAAAATTATTCTTAGCAACGTTTTGGGGGTTTCGGTATCTTTGATTACTCTGGTGCTTACTTTTATGAACCAATGAAATACCTATGATTTGATACATAAAAAACTGTCCGTCATTTTTTACAGATAGACGGGCAGGTTCCATAATTAATATTCCCTTTTTCGTTAATTGTGTAAGATTTAAACGCCTCCTCATTATATCCAGATTCATTTCTTTCCTTTGAATATAGGATATAGTAATTTTTCTTACATTTATGAGGCTAACCAGGAGACCATATATCTGGATATTATTCATCATTTTTTGATTCAATTGATTCAAACGTCCAGTCCATCTTAATTGCAAAGGAAAATCTCTTTTAAGGAATATTTTTAGTTTTTCGACCGATTCTAAAAAATATTCTTCAATATTGTTTTGATTCTTTAATTCAAAATATTGTTTTGAATTTGATGGGCTAAAATTTAAAAAATCCTCATTCTCCTCTTGCTTTCTCTTGATATTTTGATTTTCACTAAAATTTGGATTTATCTTCAAATTAAAAAGAAGTAAGTTGCTTGGGATAAACCAAGGTTTCTCTTTATATTTATGATAAAGTATCACAAACTCTGGAAATAAAAATTTTTTCGGATTCAATATGAGGCGATTTAAGATTAAGAATTTTTCATTCATTCCCATCCAATCAAAAAAGACCTTTTTGTAATTGATTTCGGAATTTGAATCAATTGGAAGATAAAAAATATGAATTTTATCCCTTATTTTGTCCTTATTAGGTTTAACTTGAATATTTGTATTAAATTTCCAACTCAAATATTTTCTATCTGTATTTTTTTCCATATATATAATATCACTTTTTCCTAGATAATTCTTGATAGGAATATTCTTGAGTATGTTAAATTCTTTATTTCTGCTGGAATTTTCTTGCTTCTTATTTGTTTCTAATGATGATCTATAAATATATTCATTCTTCTTAGTTTCAGAATGAATATATTTATATGATAAAAGATCATATCTATAGTTTTTTTTAAAATTATCCTCTTTATTTGGTAATAAATATACTTTCAAATTTTGTTTTTTTTTGTAATCAAATAATTGGTCTTTTTCATAGAAATACCATTTCCTTAAATCCTTATTTTGAGACGTATGGCATTTATTTATTCCATTTCGCCATTTTTGTGGAACTAATCTAGACCATGTAATCTGAGATAAATCGTATTGATAATGACCTCTTAACCAGTTTTTCCATGGATTCATTCCATAATTTTGAAGTTTCTTATGTCTTATTTCGGAATCAAATATTCCTTGTCTTCCAAAAAAATCCTTGATTTCATTCTTAATAAAAAAAGACGTTCCATTATATTGAAGAATAGATCTTAACTTAGTGAAGTTAATAACTTGGGTTTGTGATAATTTTAAAAATACATATTTTTGTGACAAGTAAGATAAATCAAAAAAAATATGTGACTTCCGCTTACTATTTCTAAGATTATCAAAAGTCTTTATAGTCATAGGCGAAATCAAGTCAATTTTATTTTGTTTTATTTTATTAATCCCTTCTTGATTTGTTTCATTGTTGTGAATGTATTTCTCAATAATTTTTTTGGTTGATTCCATAAAAAGTTGTAGAGCTATTCTGCGCATATTAATGATACATATAAATATATCTATGTATATTTTTTCAATGAAAAATTTAACTATTAATTCAATATTTTTTCTTTTTAATATTTTCCAAATTTTTGGGAGTGATTCTCCATTATTCTTTTTATTTNTTTTTTTTATTTTATTTCTAATTGTGTTTCTTCTATCAATTCTATGTTTTATTTCTTCTTCTGCCTGTGAATAATTTGTCCAACCTGTAGATCTATTTTGACTAAATGATTCATTAATTATTTTATTGCTGATTATAGAATCCTTTTCCGTTTGAGTTTCACTTGATTCATATATTTCTCTCGGTATAAATAATGGAATTTTCTTTCCTTTTAAAAGTTCTTTTATTTTTTTTTTGTAAAAAAAAAAAGCTTTTGCTTCTTTCTTTGTTATTTTTTTTAAAACTCTTCGAACTCGAAAATTCAATTTTCTTATTTCGACTTTATAGTCTATATCTTTTAA